ATCAGAAGCTTGGTCTAAAATTCCTGAAAAATTAGCTTTTTATGATTATATTGGTAATAATCCAGCAAAAGGGGGGTTATTCCGAGCGGGTTCAATGGACAATGGGGATGGAATAGCTGTTGGATGGTTAGGACATCCCGTCTTTAGAAATAAAGAAGGGCGTGAACTTTTTGTACGTCGTATGCCTACTTTTTTTGAAACATTTCCGGTTGTTTTGGTAGACGGAGATGGAATTGTTAGAGCTGACGTCCCATTTAGAAGGGCAGAATCAAAATATAGTGTCGAACAAGTAGGTGTAACTGTTGAGTTTTATGGTGGTGAACTCAATGGAGTGAGTTATAGTGATCCCGCAACTGTGAAAAAATATGCTAGACGGGCTCAATTGGGTGAGATTTTTGAATTAGATCGTGCTACTTTGAAATCCGATGGTGTTTTTCGTAGCAGTCCAAGAGGTTGGTTTACTTTTGGGCATGCTTCGTTTGCTCTACTTTTCTTCTTTGGCCACATTTGGCATGGTTCTAGAACCCTCTTCAGAGATGTTTTTGCTGGTATTGATCCAGATTTGGATGCTCAAGTGGAATTTGGGGCATTCCAAAAACTTGGAGATCCAACTACAAAAAGACCAGCAGTCTGATGCAACATTGCTTTTTTTATTCTAGTTTCTATTTACTATTTTATTTAATCGGTAGGGTAGTCTAGGAATCTTTATTTAAATCGCTGCCGTTTCTTTGATTCTTTTTCTTTCTTTATCCGGAGGGATACTGCTAAATAAACATAAACAAAATAGGTATGAAAGCTATAATTGTAAACCACGATCAAATTTATGGAAGCATTGGTTTATACATTTCTCTTAGTATCGACTTTAGGGATAATTTTTTTCGCTATTTTTTTTCGGGAACCACCTAAAATTTCAACTAAAAAATGAAATAATTTTTCATTAGCTTCATTGATGTAATCAGCCTCCAAAGATTTGGAGGCTGATTACATCAACTAGTCCCCGTGTTCCTCGAATGGATCTCTTAGTTGTTGAGAGGGTTGCCCAAAGGCAGTATATAGAGCATACCCAGTAAAACTTACAAGTAACCCAGATATAAAGATGGCAACTAGGGTTGCTGTTTCCATTATTATAGAATTGAAAGACCACAATGGATCTATGCTAAGATCGTTTATTTACAACGGAATGGTATACAAAGTCAACAGATCGTAATGAATACAAAAAAATATTTATGGCTACACAAACTGTTGAGGATAGTTCTAGATCTGGTCCAAGAAGCACTACTGTAGGGAAGTTATTGAAACCATTGAATTCTGAATATGGTAAAGTAGCTCCTGGATGGGGAACGACCCCTTTGATGGGTGTTGCAATGGCTCTATTTGCGGTATTCCTATCTATTATTTTGGAGATTTATAATTCTTCTGTTCTGCTGGATGGAATTTCAGTTAATTAGACTGAAAAGAATATTGAAGTCCTAGCTTTTAGTTCGATACAAAAAAGTAAAGTATGTAGGTCAAAAATGTTAGCCTATTCTCCTTTGGCAGTTCGACCGCGAAATTTTTTTCTGCATTGTATATTTCCGGAATATGAGTGTGTGACTTGTTAGAATTGACCCTATGGATAGTACAGAGAATGGGGTCTGTCATCTTTATCAAGATGGTTTTACTTCGTCGGATATTCATCCGAGTATCTGGAGCACGAACTAGATCAAATGGATCACAAAGTATTCGAACTATGATTCATACTTAATACTCAGACCTCGTAGCCGGACTTCTTTCCGTTATATCTTATAAACTTTAATCAATCAAAATAGTTTTCTGCCTTTAAAGGATCAAAGGACAAACGCTTCTTTGTATTTTATGTTTTTAGTCATTATAGCTATTTTTTTTATTGAATAAGTGATGATCCAAAGGTTCTGACTCATTGAACTTTGGACTTTAAAGGTTTCATTGAATTATCGTGGTTCTCGTATGAATCTGAGGTTTCAATTGATTAGTGAAGTAGGGTCTTAACAAGAGAATTCCTATCAATAATAAATAAATAAAACAAGACAAAATCCGCATTCCAATTCCATACAAATACCAAATAAAAAAGACAAGAGAGGTAGGTAATCTAGAAGATTCAAAAGGCCTGTAATGATCAACACAACATAAAGACGTATGAGCTGACTTGATTTTTTGGCGGTTAACCACAAAGAATAGCTTTCGCATTTTGACTCGTTCATCAAATATTAAATAAATGAGAGAGAATTTTCAAACTTTATATTCCATATTCGTTTTTGGGTATTTTTTTTTTTTTTTTTTTTGTTTGAGCTGTACGAGATGAAATTCTCATATACAGTTCTTGGAGGGGGAATAACCTTGGTTTACCTATCTCAATAAAGTTTATGATTGGTTCGAAGAACGTCTTGAGATTCAGGCGATTGCAGATGATATAACTAGTAAATATGTTCCTCCGCATGTCAACATATTTTATTGTCTAGGAGGGATTACCCTTACTTGTTTTTTAGTACAAGTAGCTACGGGATTTGCTATGACTTTTTATTACCGTCCAACAGTTACGGAGGCTTTTGCTTCTGTTCAATATATAATGACTGAAGCTAACTTTGGTTGGTTAATCCGATCAGTTCATCGATGGTCGGCCAGTATGATGGTCCTAATGATGATACTGCACGTATTTCGTGTATACCTCACCGGTGGTTTTAAAAAACCTCGCGAATTAACTTGGGTTACTGGTGTGGTTCTGGGTGTATTGACCGCATCTTTTGGTGTAACAGGTTATTCTTTACCTTGGGATCAAATTGGTTATTGGGCAGTCAAAATTGTAACAGGTGTACCTGACGCTATTCCGGTAATAGGATCGCCTCTTGTAGAATTATTACGCGGAAGTGCTAGTGTTGGACAATCCACTTTGACTCGTTTTTATAGTTTACACACTTTTGTATTACCTCTTCTTACGGCCGTATTTATGTTAATGCATTTCCTAATGATACGTAAGCAAGGTATTTCTGGTCCTTTATAAATAATATAGATTCTAGATATTTGTAATTACTCATTTATCTTATTACTTGGTGAAGGAACGGTAGTATTTTATTGCTATAAATATGTATTATTAATTAAAAAAATAAGACATGTATTTGGATATTTCCCTTCAACTCCACAATATTGTATTATTTTTTTGACAAAAAAGGTTGAGGGGAATTCTATGAAGAGAAAATGGATTATGGGAGTGTGTGACTTGAACTATTGATCGGGCCGTGCAGAAATATCTGCTACATTGGAATTCGCAACCAAATGTGTCTTTGTTCCAACCACTGTGTAAGCCCCATACAGGGGGTAGGCTGGTTCACTTGAAGAGAATCTTTTCTATGATCATACCCGACGATGTCGTGGACGAGTGGGCTCCGTAAAATCCAGTAGATTAGGGGATGGAACATAATCCTGATTATGTTTTTAGCTATTTTTTACTTAAAAAATTTTTAATAGTATGTAAATGCATTCATTTCCTCTGCGTCGACTTGATTTAAGATACTATCGGAGTGAATACAGGATCTAATGAAGAGTAGAGGGTAGACTCCATTAGTAACAAGTAAATCCTTTGTATTTGAAAAATCTCGATATAATTTTTGAGATTAAGGACGAATTTATAAGGTATGAGACGATCCAAAAAGCACTTAATCAACTTTTTAATTTTTAAGCTTACGTGGGTGTTGAGCAGTTACCGGTAAGAATGGAATTTATGGCAATCTTTAGTTTCAATAACTTAACTTTGGAATCGGAATTTTTTTTTTATTACATATTAAAAACTTCTGGATAACATATTTGTTTTTTGTATGTATTAATTTAGGTTGGTTAATTATTGCTCGAGCCGGATGATGAAAAATTATCATGTCCGGTTCCCTCGGGGGATGGATCCATAAGAATTCGCCTATCCCAATAACAAAAAAACCAGATTTGAATGATCCTGTATTACGAGCTAAATTAGCTAAAGGTATGGGTCACAATTATTATGGAGAACCCGCGTGGCCCAATGATCTTTTATATATTTTTCCAGTAGTCATTCTTGGTACCATTGCCTGTAACGTAGGCTTAGCGGTTTTAGAACCATCAATGATTGGTGAACCTGCGGATCCTTTTGCAACTCCTTTGGAAATATTACCTGAATGGTATTTCTTTCCTGTATTTCAAATACTTCGTACCGTGCCAAATAAATTATTGGGTGTTCTTTTAATGGCTTCAGTACCAGCGGGATTATTAACCGTACCCTTTTTGGAAAATGTTAATAAGTTCCAAAACCCTTTTCGTCGTCCAGTAGCGACAACCGTATTTTTGGTTGGCACCGTGGTGGCCCTGTGGTTGGGTATTGGGGCAACATTACCAATTGATAAATCTCTAACTTTAGGTCTTTTTTAATTAAATTTATTCAATTGTAAAATACGTGCGTATCTAGGGAGTATCCATTTCAAAATGAATTCTCCCTAGATACATATCTATAGATACATATATAATTAATTCTAATTACTTTAAAAGGTTTCGACTATAAAATCGAAATTACGTTGAAGGTTTAAAATCCACTTCAATTTCAAATTTACTTTGTTAGTAAATTTGAAATTGAAATGCTTTTTCTATTTTTTTTCTAGAATGTCTAATACCTTTTTTACATCTTCTATGTGAAAATGTTTAATTTTGATAAGGTCTTCTTGACTGTTATTCAAAAGGTCCAATAATGTATGTATATTGGACTTTTTGAGACAATTGTAGATTCTGGGAGGCAATTCTAATTGGTCAATAAAAATATATTGAAATGCTCGTTCGTTTTTTTTTTTTCTTAGGTTAACTAATCTATTATGAAAAGGAAAAAGGGGTAAAGTAGCTTGATGTTGATTGTTTTCTAAATAGAACGTTTCTTCTTCTACATGTAGAAAAGGAATAAATAAATTAATCAAATTCCGGGAGGCTTCATGAAGTGCTTCTTTAGGAGTTAAACTTCCATTTGTCCATATTTCTAGAAAAAGAATCTCTTGGTTTTCATTCCCATTCCCGTAAGAATGAATACTATGATTCGCGTTTTGAACAGGCATGAATACAGCATCTATAGGATAACTTCGGTCTTCAAAGTTATTTGACATTTTTAGATTATATCCTCGATTCCTCTCGATTTTTAATCCAATACACAAATCTATTGGTTCTGTTAAGGTAGCTATATGCTGTGTATTATCAACAATTTCCACAGAGGGCGGTAAAATGATGTCTTGAGCAGTTATATATCCGGGGCCTTGGACACAAATAAGCGCGTTGCGCGTTCCATATAGATTACTTCTTAATACAATCTCCTTCAAATTCATTAAAATTTCATGTACTGATTCTTGAATACCTACTATGTTAGAATAGTCATGTGGTATGTTCTCAGATTTTGCACGTGTAATACATGTTCCTTCTAGTTCGCCAAGTAAAGCTCGTCGCAGCGCAATGCCTATTGTGTCGGCTTGACCTTTCATAAGTGGAGACAGAATAAAGCGTCCATAATAAAGACGCTTACTGTCTCTTTTTGATTCAACACACTTCCACTGTAGTGTCCGAGTAGATACTTTTACTTTCTCTCGAACCATAGTAATTTTATTTGATCAGATCATTGAATCGTTTATTTCTCTTGAAACCCTTTCAGTCTTTTTTAGTTCTATACACGTCTTTTTTTAGGGGGTCTACAACCATTATGTGGCATAGGGGTTACATCTCGTACGAAACTTAAAAGTATACCGCTTCTACGAATAGCTCGTAATGCTGCATCTCTTCCTAGTCCAGGGCCTTTTATCCTTACTTCAGCTCGTTGCATACCTTGATCCACTACTGCTCGAATAGCATTTCCTGCTGCGGTTTGAGCAGCAAAAGGTGTTCCTCTTCTTGTGCCCCGGAACCCACAAGTACCCGCGGAGGACCAAGAAATCACCCGACCTCGTACATCTGTAACGGTCACAATTGTATTGTTGAAACTTGCTTGAACATGAATAACTCCCTTTGGTGTTCTACGTACATTTTTACGCGAACCACTACGTGTATTTTTACGTGAACCAATTCTTAATATAGGTTTTGCCATATTTTTTTTTCATTTCACAAGAAATATATGGAGATATCCATTTCATGTTAAAACGGACCTTTTTTTTTTTTGACAGCTCCTCGGAAGTCCCTTTTCCTTTGTTTTATTTACTTGAGTAAGATTATCCTTGTCTTTGTTTATGCCTCGGGTTGGAACAAATTACTATAATTCGTCCCCTCCTACGGATTAGTCGGCACTTTTCACAAATTTTACGAACGGAAGCCCTTATTTTCATAGTTGTTGTTCCTTAATTCTCTGAATATACGTATTGTTTTGTTGGACGAAAAAAGGTTTATTGATATTTTTTAATCTTGAATTGTATCTTCTCGACAGGGATGTTGAAATTTACAAAACCACTTGTTCATTGGAATCCTTGTTATGGAGTCTAAAAAAAGTCTGTCCCCTTATTAACTTATACCTAAGAACGTACTAAAATTTTTAGCTTTTTATCCTATAGGTATACCTATAGTCGAATCCTTTCAGAAGCATGACCTAAAATTAAACAAATCTTGAGTATCTAAACAAACTCGAACCATGCTGTAAGGAAGTGATTAAGAAATAAAACTTTCATTAATTTTTTTATTTAATTTCATTCGAGGTAAAACATTCTAAACTTTTTTCGCAGGGTGATATTACACAACCCTTTTTTTTTCATAAATGGTAAATTCTGGATATCCAATTAGAAGGATTACCATATATAACACAAAATTTCTCCGCCGATTCTTTTTAGTCGAGCCTCTCGGTCTGTCATTATACCTTGAGAAGTCGAAAGGATTACAATTCCTATTCCGCCTAAAATTCTTGGAATTCGTTGAGAGTTAGAATAGATTCGTAGACCCGGTCGACTGATTCTTTTTAAATTTAAAATATTTTTATAGGATTCTTTCTTATTTCGTCTATGTCGTAGGGTTAAAATAAAAAAATAGTGGTTGTTTTCGCGATGTTTCCTTACGTTTTCGATAAAACCCTCTCGTAAAAGTATTTTAACAATGCTTTCTGTAATGTTAGTCGATCCTATCCGAACCGTTCCTTTTCTATTCATGTCAGCATTTCGTATAGAGGTTATTATATCAGCAATAGTGTCTTTCCCCATGATAAGTTAAAATTCCTTAATTGTTTGTTCTATAATTTTGATATAATCAACATGCTTTTTTTTTTTAATTTTTTTATTTATTTATATTATATATAGAAGAAGATATTAATATATGAATTAAATTATTATTAAGGTAAGGGTATATACGTGATACACAATCTATTAATTTAATTAATTTTATTTCAACAAATAATATACTTACTATCAATGTCTTATAATACCTCAGGAGCTAATGAAACTATTTTAGTAAAGTTTAATTGTCTCAATTCTCGTGGGATCGCCCCAAAAACTCGAGTTCCTTTTGGATTTCCTTCTTGATCAATGACAACTGCGGCATTGTCATCATAGCGTATTATCGTCCCGTTTTTACGTTTGAGTTCTTTACAAGTACGTACAATTACAGCTCTGATCACTTCTGATCTTTCTAGAGGAGTATTTGGTATTGCTTCCTTGATGACAGCAACAATAACGTCACCAATATGCGCATATCGGCGATTACTAGCTCCTATTATTCGAATACACATCAATTCTCGAGCCCCGCTGTTGTCTGCTACATTCAAATAGGTTTGTGGTTGAATCATATCATTTTTTTGTCTCTCTTCTTTTAATAGGACGAAGTAAAAAAATATTGTTTGTCAAAAAAAAACTTATAATCATTTTATAGTTTTATAATTAAATTAAAATGTTATTTAGCTTTTAAATTCTAGATTCCTATTCAGAAATAATGAATTGTGTTTTTATAGGCATTTTTGATGCCGCTATTGAAATAGCTTTTCTGGCTATAGTTTCGGGTACACCACCCATTTCATAAAGGATTTTACCAGGTTTAACCACAGCTACCCAATACTCTGGGGATCCTTTTCCAGAACCCATACGCGTTTCCGCGGGTCTTACTGTAACTGGTTTGTCTGGAAATATACGTACCCAAATTTTTCCACCACGACGTACATTTCTTGTCATTGCTCGTCGCCCTGCTTCTATTTGTCGAGATGTGATCCAAGCGGGTTCAAGTGTTTGAAGAGCATATCTGCCAAAACAAATACGATTCCCACGAGAAGATATTCCTTTTAGTCTTCCTCGATGTTGTTTACGAAATCTGGTTCTTTTTGGGTTATAGTTGATGGGTTTTTTCTAAATTATAACTTCCACCTCTACTACAGAACTGAACGTGAGAATTTCTTCTCATACAGCTCCTCGCGAAAAAAGCTTGTATATAGCTGTAATTAATGATTAAGCCTATTAATCATAGTATTTTTTTTTTCAAAATAACGTAATATCATAATCTCGAATGTACTTTTTGTTATAATTAGAATATTCTAACAAAGTTTTTTTTTCTTATTTTTTTTTTTTTTTTCAAAAAAAAACACACACACAACTTTTTCGCCGGCGAATATTTACTCTTTCAATATCTATTTAAGTTTGATGTTTATCCCACGAGGTCTCAGAATCAAAATCATAATCAGAATAGATAAAAAAGTTTATGGTTTATTCCGCCATCCTGTCCACTGAATTACGAAGATTTGTTTTTTACTAGAATCCTCTATATTCGTGGGTTCCGTCGTTCCCATCGCTTCTTATGTAATCATTAGGCCCGAATGCTACAATGGAGCTCTTACATGAAATTTTTCATTTCATTTTTTTTTTTTGAGTCAATTTTATCAGTTTTTATTGGCTCAAGGCTCTTAATTTTTTGTTTACAGATTTATCTAATTATTACGACTTAATCTGTATTGATGCTTTATTACATTGCTTTTCTTACGGAGACCTCATAGACTTTCCAAATTGGAATCATATATCATTAATATTAAATTTTTTCTCTCTTTCTTTCATCCTTCCATTTATCCGCATACTTTTCGATTACCTTTACTAACTTATAATAATTTTTCTTTATTCTTTTTTTTTTCAGTTGCTACAATGATATGATCAGCCTAACATATCTTGACTGATTTTTTTGTATCCAGATAATACGAAGCAATGAGTTGCTTAGGTTATTTATTAATGCTATAGTTATTAGTTGCTCTTATTAGGTAAGTTCTTTTTTCGTTTTTTATCTGAATCTAATCCTAAAACAACGAGTCACACACTAAGCATAGCAATTATATCAAAGTAGTTTTGATGGAATTTTTTATTTAACCTTATAGAATTGCTTATTTTATTAAAGAAGGCTGCAATTTTTTATTACTATATAATATAGTGTTATACTACATAGTTTTCGTTGTTTATCGTTCGTCTACGAATATCCAAATTTTTATTCCTAAGACACCATAAATTGTTCGAACTGTATAGGAACAATAATCAATTTTAGCTTCAATTGTTTGTAAAGGAACTCGGCCTTCTCTTATCCATTCAACACGTGCTATTTCTTTTCCGTCGATACGTCCTGCAATTTGTACTTGAATTCCCCTTGTATTCGCCTGTTCAGTTAATTCAATAGCTTTTTTCATCGCTTTTCGAAATGAAACGCGATTTTTTAATTGTCCAGCTATAAATTCTGCAAGAATATTAGGATGCCCATACGGGTTGGAAATTCTGGTAATAGCAATGTTGAGTTTTCTATTGACACAATTCAGTTCGTTTTGAACATTCATCTGTAATTCTTCGACTTTTTGGGGTTTATCTTCAATTAATAATTTAGGAAATCCCATATAGATTATGATCTGAATTAGATCGATTCTTTTTTTAATTTCGATACGTGCAATTCCCTCCATACCAGAGGATATTTTTATATTTTTTTGTACATAATTTTTAATACAGTCTCGTATTTTTTTATCTTCTTCTAAACCTTCAGAATACTTTTTTGGTTGTGCAAACCAAATAGA